TTAAATAAGTTTGATTCCTTATTGGATCATAAAAACCCACTTTTCGCAGATCTCTTCCCTCTCTTCTGGACCGAACATCAATTGCAACGATTCGATAGACGGCTCATTGGGATAGATTAGATCAACAGCAACCCCCCTTGGAAACGTATAGGAAGTTTTCTCCTCGTACGGCTCGAGAAAAATGATTCGAAGTTATGTATTAGAATGGCAAATCAAAAAAGTCCATAAAATCATCAAATGAATTAAATGAAGAATTAAGTCCTTTTTCTTTCCTAAAAAAAGAAAATCATTTGTATACTCATAACTCAAGTTAAATAACTTTCAAATAGCCAAAAAAAAATCCTTTGGCATTTCATTTATTGAGCAGTCTCGAATACCCTTTTTTGTCTCATTTAGAATCGATTTGAATTCTGCATTCTGATTCAAATCCAATTGTTAATTGGTGCGACAATCCAATATGAAAATAGAAAATAAAAGGATGTTTCCTTGTTCCGGAATCTTTTATCTTTGTTTTGAATCATTAGGTTTAGACCTTACTTCGTTGATTTTTAATCCTTTCAAAAATGATAGCAACATACCTTTTTGTTATTTCTTTCTATCAAAGAATCATATGAACGGCGGATTCCCACACGATATAGATAATTTTTATCGAAAAGGTTTTATCAATCCCAACAAAATTTCCTTTAAGATTTGAAACTTGCCTGATTGGGGTCCTTTCGGTATCTCTGTCAAAGATATACTTACGAAGTTGTTCCAACTTATTGATTAACATTAACCCTAGACCCTTTCCCCTTAAGAAATGAATCAATACTTTCTACTCGAGCTCCATCATGTACTATTTCCATCACACCCCAACAAAAAATGCGGGTTCGAGTGGAGGAGAACAAAGGATGTCGAGTCAAGAGCATCCCTTAATTAGATTATAGAATGGTGGATATAAGAATCCACAACAGATCATGTCCTTCAAGTCGCACGTTGCTTTCTACCACATCGTTTCAAACGAAGTTTTACCATAACATTCCTCGAATTTGGAACCGCTATGCGGTTGATTAAGTTATAGAATCATGAATAGTCATTAGTTCAGTTAGGACAGTCGGCACATAAGATTTAGAATATATATTAAGTTATTTTTCATTTTTTTTTTTTTTCAATTTCAATAATGAAAAAAAATTCCAATTTGTTTTACATCCAATAAAAACAATAAAAATGAAAAAATCGATTGGAAAAATACAATTTCTTTTCCCGGAATGAATAAAAAAATAACAAACTTCCTTCTATTCTATATGAATATGAGGGCCGGGTATATGACACCCCCTTTTTTTGGAATTCAAATTCGTGTAATCTATAACCCCATCTTGCCTAAATCCCCAACAGATTCAGTTGTATCTGCGCGGCATTTGAACACTTATCATCCCTTTTTGTGAATTTGTGAAATTTAAAAAAAGATAAGATTCATTTTGGTTAGAATAATTAGCGGAAAGAATCAAATTCTATCCAATATTACACTTTAGAAACGGAAAAATACAATTTGAATTATTTACTAGAATTACACATGCCCTTACCCTGGGACGGAAGGATTCGAACCTTCGAATAGCGGGACCAAAACCCGACGCCTTACCACTTGGCCACGCCCCACTTTGATTTCTATTCGACACTAATAAAGACTAATGCTGTTATTGATTGTTCGTCAATTCCAGCCAAAATAGCTAAAGAAAAAATTAGATTCTATTGTTAGTATTTTGACGCATGTAGATATAGAATTATCCTGAATTTATTGATCATTACATATAATTACATTAAGATATTGTATGAAAGTAGAATTTTTCTATTCTCAAAAGAGAATGGAAAGTTTTTTGGTTGAGTGAGTAAGTTCAAAAAAAAAGAAGGATTTTTGATCTTTCTTTTTTTTTTTCTTCATTTTTTCCTTCTATGAAGAACTCAATCAAAATACAATTATCTTAAAAACAAAATGTCTGTTATGCTTAATATCTTAAGTTTGATCTGTCTTAATTCTGCCCTTTATTCGAGTAGTTTTTTCTTAGTCAAATTACCTGAAGCCTACGATTTTTTGAGTCCAATCGTAGATTTTATGCCAGTCATACCTGTACTCTTTTTTCTCTTAGCCTTTGTTTGGCAAGCTGCTGTAAGCTTTCGATGAAATCTTTCATCTTGTCCTAGAAAAATGAATGATTTTTTCGAGAAAAATGATGCGAATACTAATAATTGATAAGATCAGACAAATCTTACAGTATGAACTCTTGATTCAAACATGAGAATTCTTGGATAACCGCGATTCGGATCGCCCCCTTTTACCATTCTAACTATTTTGATTTTCCGTGAATGAAAAACCTTATTGTGATCCTCCACAGGTGGGTATAAAAAAAATTCTTTTCGATTTCTAAAAACTACCTTCTTTGGTTTTCGGTATCAAAATAGGATATGCGGTATAAAAATAGATTCTCTATTCTCTTTTTTCAAAAAAAAAAAATAATAATAATCTTGGAGATTGTGTAATGCTTACTCTCAAACTCTTTGTTTACACAGTAGTGATATTCTTTGTTTCTCTCTTCATTTTCGGATTTCTATCTAATGATCCAGGACGCAATCCTGGACGCGAAGAATAAAGGGGGGTTTCTTTACTTGATTTTTCATTTTATAAAATTAGAAATAAAAATAGATGAAAAAAAAATAGAAAAAAATTCTATTTGATATTTGTAATTATATATAATTTGTAATTTTTTTGAAAAAATCAAAAAGATTGAAAAAATTCGAAAGATAAATCAACTATTAAGTCATTAGTGGAAACGGAAAGAGAGGGATTCGAACCCTCGGTACGAATGAATCGTACAACGGATTAGCAATCCGACGCTTTCGTCCACTCAGCCATCTCTCCCCATGGAAAAAAATAAAAAACTAATATTCAAAAATTAAATAATATAAAAAATATTATATAAAATAATTCGAAATATAATTCTATAATAACAATAATGTATATCTACAAAGTATACAAGTTGTATTGTGTAATACAACTAGGTACAAGTTTTATCTGAAATTCCAATCAGTTAGATAAATTAGAAAGATTCAATAAAAGATTCACAACACAATCACAATATAAATTTGAGTTTATTGACTTATTCGAAAAATATATATATATATTCTAAAATAAATACTTCGATGCCATTTCTTATTATCTTTTCTTCCCCCTTTTGCTTCCGTTTTTTCGTTTTTTTTTCTACCGCTCTTACTTTATCTTTGTTAGTGAAATCTATAATCTAATAGTTAATAATTGATAAATCAAAAACTTTCAATTGAACTCCTTCTTTAGAATTCATATTTTTACTTATTCTCCCCCCGATCTTTCAAAATGGAAACTTAGGCAAGTACCTTGATATACACAAATTTAGTTTAGTTTAATTAAAAAAAAAAAGAACATATTTAATTTAGTTCCTTCATGCTTAATATACCTACTATAACTAGGATAATTAATTTTTTGCGTTTTTTACTATTGACTTTAATTATAACTTCCGTTTTATTTATAGTTCTGAGTAAGATAGGACTTATTTGAAGTTAATCGAATGAACAACTCAAGAAATCTTTATGTGGGATTCCATATATTTTTTAGCTCTTTATCGCGTCAATTGATAATTTTTGGTTATTGAGATTCATGGGCAATTCAGATTAATATTTAGAGATAGATATTACCTTTTTCTTTTTTTTTTCAAAGGAATTGAAATGATTGAAGTTTTTCTATTTGGAATTGTCTTAGGTCTAATTCCTATTACTTTGGCTGGATTATTCGTAACCGCATATTTACAATACAGACGTGGTGATCAGTTGGGCTTTTGATTAATTAGATTAATTAACAAATATTTTTTTAATTGACCTCCTGTAGATTAGAGAAAGTAGGAGGTCAAATCTAGATTACTGCTCAGTTATTTCAGTCTAATTCGATAATTAATTCGATTCGACCTAACAAGAATGGAATCGCGCTCTGTAGGATTTGAACCTACGACATCGGGTTTTGGAGACCCACGTTCTACCGAACTGAACTAAGAGCGCTTTCTTATCATAATAGATAAGACTGTAAAGAAACCTTTTTGTAACAAAAAACTACATCTGCATCCTGCATGCATATACTTCATATAGAGTATGATAAAAAAAATGAGAAATTCTGTTTTTAATCGATTTTAATTAAAATGAAATTCCTCCTTACTTCTCAGAGGAAAGGTAATTAGGTAGGGATGACGGGATTTGAACCCGTGACATTTTGTACCCAAAACAAACGCGCTACCAAGCTGCGCTACATCCCTTTCAATTCAATTGGTTTTTATAGTGTAATTGTAAAGAATCCTTGTCTTGTTTTCCACATCGCTATTTCCTATATACATAATTTATCTTGCCATTTCCTCTTTTTGGTCTCATATCATATAAGGTATAATAAAAATATTTTGATATATATGAAAAACCCGTCGTAAATTAAAAAATACTTTTCGGGAATGCTCAGCAGGAAGGGGCATGCTACTCTATTTTCTGAAAAAAAAAAATATTTTATCTACCGGATCGTTGTACATTTATTTTAATTTGACTTAGCTTAGGGATTTTGTGTACAAACAAAAGTAGTCTTTTTTAACTTTAAACTATCTATGCATCTGATCGTAGATTAGATATATATTGCCTTTCTTTTATATATTACATTAAAGAAAAAAAAACGAAGGAGGATTTTCAATGCGGGATCTAAAAACATATCTTTCCGTGGCACCGGTTCTAAGTACTCTATGGTTTGGGGCTTTAGCCGGTCTATTAATAGAAATCAATCGTTTTTTCCCAGATGCGCTGACATTCCCCTTTTTTTAATTCTAGTTTTTGACGTGGTAAGGGGGTAACGAAGATTAGAGATAGAATCAACTATCTGTGATTAATCCCCCCCTTTTTTTAATAATATAAAAATATTCGAGGGGAGAAAGACGAAAAGTAGATTCAACCTCATCAAAACTTGGGATCCGGTTCGAATGAAAATCTCTAAAAAAAGGGGGAGAGTGGAAACGAAAATGTGAATCTAGGGTAATAGGTATCATACAGGCTATTAAAATGAGATATTGTGATTAGAAATATAGTTAGAAACCTTTTGATTACGGAGTATTTCTTAAATTTATTTACTATAATTACTCTATTGATTGTGATTGCAACGAAATCTTTCTAATTGTATTTGTATTTCGAGTTAGAAACTTCTATTTTTTGATTTTCCTTTCTTCTTCACTTCGGGACGAAAATAATAATAGAAAGGTGGCTTGAATCAAAAATCCAAAGGAGGTTAGGTTGATGGCTGAGGGTAAAGATGCCCGAGTAAAAGTTATTTTGGAATGTACCGGTTGTGTTCGAAAGAGTGTTAATAAGGAATCAAGGGGCATTTCCAGATATATTACTCAAAAGAATCGACACAATACGCCTAGTCGGTTGGAATTGCGAAAATTCTGTCCCTATTGTTACAGACATACAATTCATGGAGAGATAAAGAAATAGATCGAACCGAACGTCTGCCTATCATTCTTTCAAGGAAGGGGACAAAACTATTTTCGTTCTATTTTATATAAATAAATTATATATTTATATAAATAAATATTATAGAAATATCAAATTTCTATTTTAGATATATATTTTAATTTTATAAATAAAAATATATATATAGAAATAAATATATAAAATTAAAATAAATATATAAAATAGAAATAAACAAACCAAATCCTATTTCTTAATTCGAATTTTTTTTTTATGTCCAACCGAAATAGGATTTTCGGTATATTATATTTTATATTAAGGAATAAACTAAACAAACTATGAATAAATCTAAGCGACTCCTTATTAAACGCAAGCGACCTTTTCGTAGACGTTTGTCCCCGATCCAACCAGGGGATCCAATTGATTATAGAAACACGAATTTACTTAGTGAATTTATTAGTGACCGGGGAAAAATATTATCTAGGCGAGTAACTAGATTGACCTTGAAACAACAACGATTAATTACTCTTGCTATAAAAAAAGCTCGTATCTTATCTTTGTTACCTTTTATTACTAATCGCAAAAAATTTGAAAGAATCAAGCCGACTACTAGAACTGATAAATTTAGAAACAAAAATAAAAAATTTGAAAGAAACAAGCCGACTACTAGAACTGATAAATTTAGAAACAAAAATAAAAAATTTGAAAGAATCAAGTCGACTACTAGAACTGATAATTTTAGAACCGAAAATAAAAAATTTGAAAGAATCAAGTCGACTACTAGAACTGATAATTTTAGAACCGAAAATAAAAAATAGGTTTTTTTAGAAAAAAATAGGTCTTTATACAATTGATAATTGAATCAAAAACAAATTCTAATCTTAACTCAAAAATGGGTTGCTGGTTTGTTTTAAAAAATATGAGAATCTAGATTTGATTGCTGTGTCGTAGGATAATAAAAAATCGGGGAATTTTTTTTTTGAATAGGTTTTTTGATTTTTTTTATGGATTGTATTTTATCAGACTAATTTCTACTCTACCCTCCCGGAGTTTATTCTCCGGGGAACTTGATTTAAATAATTTTGGGGGATGGATTCTTTCCAATCTTCTTTTTTTATGACCTCATTGGAAATCAAATCATATAAAGACAATTACTATTTAATATAGCTATTTGCGCAAGTATTTTACGATTAAGAAGCGATTGTCTCTTGCGCAGATCATTTATAAATTTACTATAACTAGAACTAGAGTATAGCCCTTTTTTGCGAATTACTGCATTTATCCGAGTGATCCACAAACGACGAAAATCTCTCTTTTTCCTATATCTATCCCGCTGAGCCGAAACCAAAGCCCTTCTTTTCTGTTGAGCAATAGTTCGAGTAAGTTTTGAATGAGCCCCTTGACGGGATAAACAACTTTTTTTTCTACGTTTCCGAGCTATATATCCTCGTCTAACCCTAGTCATTGAATAAATGAAACTTTGATGAATAACTAATTGATTTTCTTTCTTTGAGTTATTCTTTTTTACCTTCCTGATCGATCTATTAATAACAAAACGTAATTTTCCAATGTATAAAATAAAAATTCCAATGGCTTTTGCTACTATAACCTTCCCGACCACGATTTTTTCTTTTTTTTAGACATTTATTTTGCCTTGAAACAAGACAAAAAAATAAGAAATTGTGTTGGTGTATCAAACAAATAAAAAAGAAATGTAAATTCAACTTAAATATAGATGAATAAAGAAATAGTGGGTTCCTTCGTTTCTATGGTTATTTCTTAAACGGTGAGGTCCTCTCTATACACCGGAGCCCTTTACTTCATTTACTGAATGTTATTGATAACTTGTACAGTTCAAACTTTTTGGCTCTACCCATGAATTATCCAGTAATAGGTCTTTTACAATGAGATCCACTTATACAGTAACGGTATTGAATTTTGAAGGTTAGCTAGATAGCTGGCCCTGTTAGTCCGTTCTTGCAAGAATGGGAGCATAATTTTTTT